ATTCCTCAAAATAGTCTAGTTCGCTCCAATATGGCTTTGTGGGGAGAAAGGGAAGATATGATAAAATGTGAATCTGATAAGTTGTTTTCTAATAATGCATGAAAGAGGTTATGATCTTCCCCCAATTTAAGTGGATGCGAGATCTATAAATCTTCTTTTTCGTAGTTGTAGGGCGGTTTTTATTGGAATCTTTTTTTCATTTGAAGAAATTAGTTATTCGTCCAGTAACAAGTAAGAGTATTAAATTGTATTCGCTAAAAGAAAGAAACCAAAGAATTACCTAATTGGAATCACTAATGGTGATACGCGCATTATTGTTGTATTAGATTGAACTACCCAGGCCCTTTCTTGACCGAACTACAAAGTATACTATGGACAGATAAAATATAGAACCAGAACCTATAAAGCAAAAGATAATCAAAATGACTAAATCGAGTTGAACCAAAATAACGATTTGATTTTTCGAGTGATCGTGTGATAACTTCTTCTTCTCATTCATTAAAAATATTTTGTGAATGAACCTATTACGGAATCTAACATGTAATGAGTGAAAATGAAAGTAAAAGTTGGATAAGATTCCTCTTTCCTCTAAAATAGATTCGATATAATTACAAAATAAAAGAAATGATCAAAATAGAAACCCTTTTCGACCTTTATTCCTTAAAAATTCAAAAAGAGTTTCATCTGACCTAATATATCTCACAAGTCGCACTATAAGTCAACCCAAAATGCCGAAAGCTTGGGACGAAAGGGATCGAACCTTCGATATGCCGGGATCAAAACCCGGTGCCTTACCGCTCGGCCACGCCCCAGGCCCTGCATAGATATATAGACATAGATATATCTATGCGGTGCCCCCGGTCTAGACCCTCTAGGGGATTAACCCCTGAACCACACCCCAGGCCTTCACTGATATTAAAGTGGTAATATATTAAACTTGTAATATATTAAACTATTAATACCTTATGAAGGCTTTACCAATAACGTGACCACGGAGGTAGTCTCTTATGACGGCTTTCTCACGCGCTCACGTCCCCGGACCTTAACAGGTAACCCTGAAGGCTTTACCAATAACGTGACCACGGAGGTAGTCTCTTATGACGGCTTTCTCACGCGCTCACGTCCCCGGGCCTTAACAGGTAACCCTGAAGGCTTTACCGCTATCACGCCTTGCCCCCTTCGCCGACCACCATTCATAAGGTTTCAATGGTTGCCAAGGGTTGATCGCGCGACCGCGCCCGCCGCCTTCATGGGTATTAAAGTTTTCATATTAAACTCTATAATACTACATGAAGGCGTTGTGGATGTTTTGAGTCTAGCCGAGTACTGCAAAAGTCAACAGTCCAATAAAAGTTAGGAGGAATATCAACAGTAGGAGAATAGAAATAAATTAAGAGCACCAATACCAGCCAGTTTGCCCCAGTTCTATCATCCATATTTATTATACAACGAATGCTACCTGTTTGTCAACTGGTTCTATCATTCATATTTATTATACAACGAATGCTACCTGTTTGTCAACTGGTTCTATCATTCATATTTATTATACAACGAAGGCTACCAGGTTGGCAACAGGGTCAAATCCTCCTTTGATTATACTACGAAAGCTACCTTTTTAGCAACACGGGTAAAAGGTTATATTTTGAGTCTGGCCGAGTACTTCTACCGTTGTTCCTCAGTAGCTCAGTGGTAGAGCGGTCGGCTGTTAACCGATTGGTCGTAGGTTCAAATCCTACTTGAGGAGAAAGAGCTCGCTTTGACCGTTTAAAGAATGAAAATTTGACGCGCGAGAATTTCCTGATAATTCCCTATGGGAAACATATATACATAAGATAGCCAATTGACTATCTGTGTAAAAATTTCCGTTCTGGGGTTGATATATAAAACTCATTGTTGTTATAATTTAAATTGAGAAGAATTTTTTTTGGAAAAGACTCAATACTGATTGATTATATATCAATTTGTATTTTCTTATATCATTAGGCAAAGATAATTCGAAATTCAAATCCAAGAACCATTCATGAATTCGCAGTCAGGAGTGAATAGTTAAGGGGTCAAATTTTTCATAAATTTAGAGAAAAGCCACATTTGTTTTTTTCAATAGAAAAGCGATAGGTTTATGTATTCATTTGGCGGCATGGCCGAGCGGTAAGGCGGGGGACTGCAAATCCCTTTTCCCCAGTTCAAATCTGGGTGTCGCCTGATCACCAAAAGAATCGAAATATCTTATTCGATTCTACTGATCTAACTCGCCGAATTATTCCCCAGCAAAAGCAAAAGAAAGGGACGGGACTGTTGCTACTTAGTTGATTTTAAACACCTATTCATGGGTTTTCTAAAAGATTGTAAATCGTTGTATCAAGGATTTAAGGAAAGATTCTAATGGTCGAAGGGCTATCAAGACTTCCCGATCCCTTCTACTACTAATACTAATAATCGGATCTTAAAGTCCAATAGCCGGCGGGTAGGACAGCGAATCAAATTCAATTAGTAATGGTGGAAAGGGGCGTAAGATTTTTTGGATATTGTATATCCAAACTCGCGAGAATCTCTGAGTGTTTGGACATTTAAAAAATATTAGAGTGGATAGATAATTTATTTTGTTTATAGAATTGATACAAAAAGTGCAAAAAGAAATAATTTTTAGGCGTCAACGTCCATTCATACCATTCCCTTGCGGTGTCATTGCGTTTTTTACTTGTGTTTAGTCTTTCCCGATAAGAAATCGTAGAGGAATTTTTTAGAAGTGGATTTATTGAATTGATTCATGAAAAGTCTTCGGTCAAAATCCCTTTTTGACTCTGCACCATGGATTTCACTATTATAAGTGAGCAATAATGGAATGATTCTATCATAGAGATAGGGGGCATAATTCACATGGATATAGTAAGTCTCGCTTGGGCTGCTTTAATGGTAGTCTTTACATTTTCTCTTTCACTCGTAGTATGGGGAAGAAGCGGTCTCTAGAAGCACTACTGATAGAGTTGAGGAATCAAACTCTATCAATTGTTTTATAAATCTCATTCTGCAAAGCATTTTGCACTATTTAAAATAAAGATCTCTTCATTTTCAAATTTCATTGGATTCTAGAGGAATGGATTCTATAAGAGTAAAACGATTCTTTCCGATTGATCGGAACAAATAAATGTCTGAAAGAAATAGAATTGGGTTCTATGTCAATTCCATATATAAAATGATATAAAATGAATATTGAGACTAATATATCTACATATCTGATATGAAGATAATATGGTAGATTGATCTATATTAAGCCTCTAGCTTTATTATGAAGTAATAACTTTATACACTCCAATAATAGTACAGTAGGGTAAGAAAGAACTCGATGAATCTTTCTTACCATACTATCACTATCGGATCTCATAGAATACTGCCGATTATAGCCCGCCCATTTCATTTATTCATCATTTAAGACGCAAAATTGGAATCCCTTTTATTTTATTTTTTCAACCATTGATAAGATCAAGTTTCATTCAAATTAATTATTTTGACTGACTGTTTTTACGTAAATGATAAGTAGAAAAGCGGTAGGAACTAAAATGAACAGTGCAGTAGCAATAAATGCAAGAATATTTACTTCCATAATCTCATTGTTTTTTTACTTCACAATAACTCGGGATTTAATCCCCTAGAGATAATAAATCTTGCGCCTCTAACTTCAATGAATGAACTACCCTTCGACAATATTGAATCCGATCACTATCATGAATAACAATATCTAAGCTATCAAATAAATTCGTTGTCGAAACTGGAATAATCTAGCATCGGGAAATCTTTTATCCATACCGAATATGAAATAGGTACGAAATAGGATTCCCGGCCCAATCAAAAAATCCTCTATTATTTAGCATTATATAGCATTCTTTTCTGTTGTTTATTTTCTATAACCTATCTTACACAATCATCAAATGAAGTCTCATCTTACCACCCACTCCTTTCTATTAGTTACACACCGCCAACAAACAAGACAACCAAAATGGAAAAAGCTAAGCCCTAAACGCCCTTTTTTTATGATCTAATTTTCTGTGGAAGACAAAGAAGTGTGATAAAGCTGAGTCTTGGAAAAAAGATGGAATTTTCCACCTTTTTCACTATTTTCGTTATTTTGATTTTAGTTTTAGGCTTTGTTTTTTCTTGGACAGGAACCCTAAAAAAAATAGTAAGGAAAAACTGATTTATTCCATTGGGAAAAAGGGGGAAGGGGTTCCTTGCTTGATCTTTATCTTTCTTTTAACCTCGGTTATTAGTACTGGGACACATATATGTCCAATTTGAATAAAATTGATTACTAAACTGCACATTTAGTAATTCAGGTTGCACAAACAAAAACAGAGCTAGAAGGGGAAATTTTTTTAAATTCATTTTGTATTATACAAGAAACGAATTCCATCTCTGGATATGCGCTCGAGAAAGATATCGGACTTTGTTCCATTACATAAATGGGGATCAATTCAAAAAGAAGACTCAGTATCTCTTCAAATACTTAACTATAATAATAAACAACCAATAACTAATCGATATACGTCTTTCTCCTTTCAATAAGTCCTCGTTGAAGTAATCAAAACGGCTATGTTTGATGAGAAAGGAAAAAAAAAGAATCTCTGGGGAATGAGATGCTGCTCCATGTACCCTCTTTCACAGAAAGAGGAGAGGCGGATTGGTGTACTTAATTAGATTCGTCGGGACTGACGGGGCTCGAACCCGCAGCTTCCGCCTTGACAGGGCGGTGCTCTGACCAATTGAACTACAATCCCAGGGAAATAAGGGATCTAGCATAAAATTGGATTCTTTTTTATTCCCCCGTATCCGGTATTTCGAAAGAAGAGGGGGGTTCGACCATCTCATGGTCGATTGTTGAATTGTTGGGCCGAGCTGGATTTGAACCAGCGTAGACATATTGCCAACGAATTTACAGTCCGTCCCCATTAACCGCTCGGGCATCGACCCAGGAAGAATTCTTTTTAGGCGTATTGGTAATCCCTGCCCAACTTCTTTTCGTAGTACCCTACCCCCAGGGGAAGTCGAATCCCCGTTGTCTCCTTGAAAGAGAGATGTCCTGAACCACTAGACGATGAGGGCATACTTGCTCAACCGCTATCATAACAATTATATGAACAATTTTTTGAAGTTGTCAATATAATTGGTAGGATTAGATCCGAAGTATACTTCAGTTTTTCATGATTTCAGAGAAATTTTGGATTCATTATTCATATTCCTGACTCATTCATTAGATTCTGCATTTTATTTGTATATATAAATAAATATTATTTGAATGAGATTCATATTAATCTTAATCTATATTAATAAAGACTAATCTTATTATAAAAGAAAGACAAAAATTGCAATAATACGAAAGGAAGATAGAATTCTTTCGGGGAGTGATTGTTCTGTCAGAAAAGAAAAAGGGGAAATCCCAATTGTTACTGAAGTTACACAACCCAGTTCTTATTATTCGTTTCTAAGTTGAGTTGATAGGTCCTAAAAAAATCTGTTGATTGCAAGCACAGAATGGGTAGATGTCGTAGATGATGAACCAATTTCTTTTTACATGCTTGTTACTTTCGCTTTTTTAGTATTGTCTATCTATCTATAATGATAGATGAATCAAAAACTTTCAATTGGTATTTTTGTTTATCTCCTCTTTTTTTGTCAAAATAGAAACTTAGGGAAGTGCTTTTTTATAAACATATGTATAAAAAGACCATATTTCATTTAGCTCCTTCATGCCTACTATAACTAGTTATTTCGGTTTTCTATTAGCGGCTTTAACTATAACCTCAGCTTTATATATCGGGCTGAGCAAAATACGACTTATTTGAAATTGATATTTGAACTGCACAAAACTTAGACAAAGAAATCTTTCTGCGAAATTCTGTGTCCTCTATAATTACTTACCGTATCAATTGCAAATTCTTAGTCATTGAGATTGATGGGAATTCAGATTAATATTTAGGTATGGATATTACCTCTTTTTTCTCCTTTCAAAGAAATTGAAATGATTGAAGTTTTTCTATTTGGAATCGTCTTAGGCCTAATTCCTATTACTTTGGCTGGATTATTTGTAACTGCATATTTACAATACAGGCGCGGCGATCAGTTGGACCTTTGAGTCATTAACATCGCGTTTTTTGATTGACCTCCTCCGTTCTTTAATATTCGGGAGGTCAAATTCAGATTGATGTTGAAGCTATTTAAATCTAAGAAGAACGGAATCGCGCTCTGTAGGATTTGAACCTACGACATCGGGTTTTGGAGACCCACGTTCTACCGAACTGAACTAAGAGCGCTGTCTTATCAAAAAAGATAAGACTGGAAAGAAAGGAATTGGATTCTTTTTGTAAGCTCAATACATCTTTTATGTATATACTAGATAGTATCATAAGACTGAAAGATTCTATACGTCCAATTTGAATCGATTTCACCGAATCCCCCGTTACTGCTCTAGGGAACAGGAATAGGTAGGGGTAGGGATGACAGGATTTGAACCCGTGACATTTTGTACCCAAAACAAACGCGCTACCAAGCTGCGCTACATCCCTCCAATTAGCCTAAGTATCATTGTAGAGAATTCCTGTCTTGTTTTCCACATTGTTTTTTCTTCTATAGAATATATATATAGATCTATACAATTTCTCTGTCCATTTCGTCTTTTTGGTCTCATTTAACCTAAAATATTAATCGAAATCGAATCGTAATAAAATACTTCGATCCCTATGAAAGATGGAACGGAACCCGTTGGAAAATGAAATGAGTATTTTGGGGAAGGGCTCGGGAAGAAAAGGACGTTTTTATGTTTTGTTTTAAGAAAAAGATTTGCTGTATCATTGTCCAGTTCCATTTGAATTAGGGATTCTGTCTACTATTAGAGTACAATGCTAAGTGGTCCTTAACTACATATGCATCTGATCATATATGTTTATGTACTACAAAAAATGAAGGGGGTTTTTCAATGCGAGATCTAAAAACATATCTTTCCGTGGCACCGGTACTAAGTACTCTATGGTTTGGCTCTTTAGCAGGTCTATTGATAGAGATTAATCGTTTTTTCCCAGATGCGTTGACATTCCCCTTTTTTTCATTCTAGTTATTAACGTGGGAACGCATAAAGAAGATTAGAGATACAATTAAATATCTGTCACTAACCAATCTCCCCCTCTATTTCTCTTTTCTCTTTTTTAAAAAGGGAGGAAAGAGAAAGAATAAAAGTGGTTTTAACGGCTGTGGGACTCGGATTCAAATTCGAATTCTATACTACTCTAATAAATAATAGAGGAATGTAAGTAGAATGTAAAATGTGGGTCGAGGGAAGAGTATTATACAAGCTACTTAAACGAGATACTGGACTATAGTTTGAAATACTGTGATTTGTAATTTCGTTTATAAATCTTTATATCTTATTTTAATAGAGTGATTACAAATTTTTGAGAATTTGATTTCAAGTGAGGAACGTCTATTTTTTTCTTTCTTCGTCTTCCTTTCGTATCGAAAGGAAAAGGATTGAGTAAATTAAAAATCCCAAGGAGGTTCATGGCTAAGGGTAAGGATATCCGAATAACGATTATTTTGGAATGTACTACTTGTGTTGAAAAGGTTGTTAATAAGGTATCAACAGGGATTTCCAGATATATTACTCAAAAGAACCGGCACAATACGCCTAATCGATTGGAATTAAGAAAATTCTGTCCATATTGTTACAAACATACGATTCACGGGGAGATAACGAAATAGCTCGAACCGAGCACTCCCTTGAGGAGTAGGAAAAAGAAAAGTCTAATTATATAATTAGAATGTTATAATTAATTTTAAGCTAATTTAAATAGAAAACAACCAAATCCTATTTATTTTTATGTATTCTCGTTTTATAGATCCAACCGAAATAGGATTCTCGGTTTAAAGGAATAAACTAAACAAACCATGGCTAAATCCAAGCAACCTTTTCTTAAATCCAAGCAGCGACCTTTTCTTAAATCTAAGCAATCTTTTCTTAAATCCAAGCAATCTTTTCGTAGGCGTTTGCCCCCAATCCAACCGGGGGATCGAATTGATTATCGAAACCTGAGTTTAATTAGTCGATTTATTAGTGAACAAGGAAAAATATTATCTAGACGAGTAAATAAATTGACCTTGAAACAACAACGATTAATTACTCGTGCTATAAAACAAGCTCGTATTTTATCTTCGTTACCTTTTGTTAATAATGAGACACTATTTGAAAAAAACAAGCCGACCGCGAGAGCTAGAAAGAAATATAAGCCAGGCAGAAAGCCAGGCAGAAAGCCAGACAGAAAGAAAGAAAAGTCGACTGTGAGAGACGAAAAGAAATAAAAGGCGAACGCGCGAGACAAAAAAATAGGCTTACCCTTTCTTCACTTGAAGCAAAATTCACACCCGAACTCAAAGGCAGATTGATGCTTTGTTCGAAAAATCTGACAATCCGGAGTTGATTCTCGTGTCATAAGACAAAAACAAATAAAAAATCAGGTACGAAGTCAAACTAAAAATTTTTGATTGAATGTGTTGATTCATATTTCTTTTGCTTACTTTATTTTTTCATATTTTATTCATTTTGACCCTCCTTTCCCGGAGTTCATTCTCCGGGGAACTCCATTTAAATTACTCCGGCAGATTCCTCCCAATTTACTTCTGATTTTAGGATCTCATTGGAAATCACATAAAGACTGTTTTTATTTGCTATCGCTATTTGGGCAAGTATTTTACGATTAAAAAGCAACTGTCTCTTGTATAGATCGTGGATTAATCTACTATAACTATAGTATACCCAGCTTTGACGAATTACTGAATTTATTCGAGTGATCCACAAACTACGAAAATCTCTCTTTTGCCTATTCCTATCCCGATCAGACGAAGACAAAGCTTTTATTTCTTGTTGAGTCATAGTTCGAATAAGCCTTGAAGGCCCTCCCCGAGAGTTTGATAGCGTTTTTTTTTTACGTCTCCGAGCTATATATCCCCGGCTAGTTCTGGTCATTGAATATGCAAAAATCAAACTTTTCCGAATAACTAAATGATTTCCTTTCTTTCAGTTATTCTTTTTCCTGTCCTAGTCTATTAATAACAAAACGGCTTTTTCCAATGTATAAACTCAAAATTCCAACGGCTTTGGCTACTATAACCTTCCCAACCACGATTTTTGCTTTTTTCTAGGCATTTCACCTCGAAATCCTAAATTATATTCTACTGGGTATTTAAACTCGAATAAGAAATAAAAATTAGAAAGAAATAGTGGATTCCATCGTTTCTCTGGTTCCTTCTTAAACGGTGAGGTCTTCTCTATACACCGGAGCCTTTAATTTTCTTTAATCAATGTTATTGTTAACTTGTATAGTTCACATTCTTTGGCTCTACCCATGACTTTTCCAGTAACTAGGTCTTTCACAACAAGATCTACCTATACAGTAACGGTATTTAATTATGAGGGTTGGCTGGGTAGCTGACCCTGTTAGTCCGTTCTTGCAAGAGGGCCACCCAATCTTTCTGTTTTTAAATTTGAATCCAGATTTCTTCCGCTTAATGGATAACCATTTGTTACCAATGGAGAATTCTTAAATTGAGATGATTGGAGTTACACCAATGGAAACCATAAATTTCATACACAATGAAAGGCATATGATCAATTTTCTTAGTTTTACATAGTAAATGGAGTTCATTTTTCTATTCTATCCTATTCACCGGTACTGATCTTTGATACTGGAAAATTGTTCTCTTTCCTTTGTTCTAGCTCATAATCTGAACGAGTCGCACATACAACCTAGTACACGTTCCTCGACGTTGAGGACATCTCTTAAGAGCGGGGGTTTTTGTGACATTTCTGATTGGCTGTCTTGTATTTCGAATAAGTTGTTTAATAGTTGGCATGTTGAATCAACATAATAATGGGATGGTTTAGATCAATCCTAACCAGATTACTCCTATTAAATTCGGTTGATAGGGCTAATCTCAAATCATAGATTTACACGAACTACCAGTCAACCCCGATAGAATCAATAATTCCATAAGCTTGGGCCTCTGTTGGTGACATAAAAGTATCTCTTTCCATGTCTGCAGCTATAACCTCTAGAGGCATGGGCGATCTGTTTGCATAATTGTATAGGACAGTTCTGCGTAATATCTTTACTTCGTCTAGGTCCATGTATGCATCCTCCGCGCGGGTCAAAGGCTCCCCGGTTATACTAACTTTTGGTTGATGGATCATTACCCTGATGCTAGAATATAAAAAATAATATAATAAAAGGTTCTTCTATTTCGCATGATGAAGGGAAGATAAAAGAAAGATAAAAGAATAACAAGAAAAAAGATAGAATTGAACAACCGTACAGGCATCTTTTATGCATTGCATACGGCTCTACATAAAATTGATCCTTACCCTCGATCAAAGAAAGAGAAAGATCGGATCGATTAGACCCCGATTGGTAAATGATCAAATTACCACCCTTCCTTTCGTGGCAGTTAAAAAGGACTATGATGGCTCCGTTGCTTTATATATTTATTTTTGTCTATGATTAAGCAATCCCAAAGTTGCTTTTTTATTTGATTAAATAACCTAAGGAAAAAAAGAATCTTTTTTTTCACTCCTTCATAACATAAATATTGTTAAGAGACCTCCGGTGTGAAAAAAGTTTGTGACGCTGAACTAGACTCCCGATAGATAAGAAAAATCAGAAATACCTTTTATCTCATAAATCAGAAATACCTTTTATCTCATACTACTCTCTCGATACATAATCTAATGCTTTGAAAAAAAAACAATAAAAAACTTTCATATATCGAATTCAAAGTGCCATGCTATTATTACTTAATATTCCTATTTCATATGGCGAAGGCATAGTCTTCTTTTTTCTCTCAAATAAAACCTCATTGGCGCCAAGCGTGAGGGAATGCTATACGTTTGGTCAGTGCTCCTCCGGACAGGATCAAAGCTGCCATTGAAGCGGCTAATCCCACGCATAGTGTATGTACATCTGGGTCTACTGCTTGACTCGTGTCATACACAGCTAGTCCATTCACCATTTTTCCACCAGTAGAGTTTATGAATAAAAATTGCTCTAGGGTATTATCGTCGAGATTCAGATATACCATAAGGCCGGTAATGTTATTCGTGACCTCCTGCGTAAGTTCTTGGAATAGAAAAAGTGTTCTGATTCGATAAAGTCGGTCGATTAGGGGAAAATTAGATTCCTTAGGAACCGTACGGGCGCCTTTTGACGCATACGGTTCCAAAATTTTGCGAAAAAAACCAATGTATAGATTCCAAACCCCCTTTCGGATTTCATAGCATGCTCTTGCGGACGTCTAATTTTTCTTCGATTTTTCAATAAAAACGAGTTTTTATTCCATAAACTTATCGAATTAACTTTTCATTGATGTATTCTTTCGTCGAGATCGAATCGAAATCCCGATGTCATTTTCTTGTTCCTAAATGGGCCTCTTGAATCTTAATCTTTTTAGGTTGAGACTCTACTCCGGGTAAAGATCTGCCCGCTTTCGATTTGCATATATAGGACAAATACTCCCATTACCACTTCTTTTTTCTCAATTCATGCATTCCCGCAAATGAGGTCATCATGCATATTACTCGATTGATTAAGAGAACAGTTTAAGATCACTTCTATTTACAAATCTTATATAAGGAGTAATGGTAGATATATTACCAATTGGTTTTTTTTAAACGGAGCCTGGATACTTCACTTGATTAATCCAACCAAGCCAACCATAAATTATTCGAGTGGATAATAGTAATTTGAACCCCCCTACAAATGGATTTAATTACACTTCACGCTCCAAATTTTTGATCATTCAAAAAATGGCGAAATAGAGGATCTCTCGATCGGGGAGAGAACGGGGAAATCCCATATGACCCAATATATCTGACAAGTCGCACTATAAGTCAAGCCAAGATACCTCTTCTTCTTTGTCTATATCTTCGTCTTTATCTTCGTCTTTGTCATTATTTTTTTTAGGAATTAGAAAAGGTACTTTTGGAACACCAACAGGCATTAAACGATAGAAAAAATAGTACTATATTTACTTTGATGTGGAAACGTAACAAAGGTTTTATTCTTAAAAAAAAATGAATTATCAAAAATTCATAAAAAAAGGCAGAATGAATAAGGTCAAAGTCTTAGAAATCTAACTAGCTAATATAACATATTTCTTTCATAATGTAAACCAACTATTCATACGTGTATTTCTTTTTTTTTTTTTTTACCCCTTTTTGCTTTAATTCCACGCGGTAAACATATACCACAAGAATTCAAAGTTACTCAAGATTCATTTGATTATATACCTTGATTAGAAAAACAATTATGTCGTCCCGAATCTTGGCGATACCCTTCGGTCAAATATTTGGTAAAGCGCAAAGCGCCCCTGCGCGACGGACTTTAGGGCGATCCTCTCCTTTATAAAAGGTATCTCTGAAGGGGCATACAAATTCACCTTGGAAGGGAGCCGAAGCTGTCTTGTGATCAATTTCTCGAAGTCGCGTCATTATGTCGCTCTCGTTACTTAGGGCAAGGTCCAAGAAAAATTCGTAGAGTTTCAGCGAAGTCTCCAGAGACCAAACGAACGCAACCCAAAGCGGAACTTCGAATCGGGGTGAAGTCAGACGGCCCCCTCTATCAGTCGATCGGAGACTCTCTCGGCATCATCGTATCCCTTTTCAATTTCGTCTTTTAAACAGTCTAGACAGCCGCGCTGCCATAATTCCTATTTGGAATCACTTTCGCTATCTAAGGGGCCCTCTACCCGAATATTCTAAATTGGCCAGATTCTTTTTGTGTACAAGAATCTCTTACGAAAATTTAATCTATCTAAAAAATAGAAAAGGATCATGCTATTAAGTATTTTAATTTAAGTTCTTTCTAAGAGGTGGAATAGAATAACCCGCTTAAAGCGTAATGATCATACGTCTGTAATGTATTGTCTGTCCCATAATAGGTCCCATTCTTCTAGCCTTTCCCGGAAGTCGATGACTATTCATAGCTATTACCTTGACACCAAAGAAGAGTTCAACCCAATGCTTTATTTCTGTCCTAGTTGATCCTGATTCGACATGAAAAGTATATTGATTTTTCCCCAATAACCGAATACTTTTGTCTGTAAATATTGCATATATGAATTATATATAATAAGAATAAATCAATTTTCTCCCCTACGCGTTCTAGTTTCAATAAGAATGCTAGTTCTTACTGTTCATAAAGTAAATTCTATTATAGAGAAACTAAAGTAAAGATCTGAATAGTTATTTATCCAACGCATCTCGTTATTCTTTATATAGTAATAATCAGTAAATTTCACTTGATTTCTCATTTAGTTCAGTTTTAGTTTAGTTTTATTCTGTAAAATGAAATTTCATCAATAAGAATGAAATATAAATAAGAGGAAGGAGTCTTTATGTCACGTTACCGAGGACCTTATTTCAAAAAAATCCGTCGCCTGGGGTTATTACCGGGACTAACTCAAAAAAGTCTTATAGATGAAAAAGATCTTAGAAAGCAATGGGATTTGGTGAAAAAATCCCAATATCGTATTCGCCTAGAAGAAAAACAAAAATTGCGTTTTCATTATGGTCTTACAGAACGACAATTGCTTAAATATGTTCGTATCGCCGCAAAGGCCAAAGGTCCAACAGGTCAGGTTTTACTACAATTACTTGAAATGCGCTTAGATAACATTCTTTTTCGATTGGGTATGGCTCGGACTATTCCAGGAGCTCGCCAATTAGTTAACCATAGACATATTTTAGTAAACGGTCGTAGAGTAGATATACCAAGTTATCGCTGCAAACCCCGAGATCTTATTACAGCAAAGGATGAAAAAAAATCTAAAGCTCTGATTCAAAATTCTCTCCATTCATCCTCTCACAAGAAATTGCCATACCATTTAACCCTTGACTCGGTCCAATATAAAGGATTAGTCAAGCAAATAATAGATCGTGAACAGGTTGGTTTGGAAATAAAAGAATTGCTAGTCGTAGAATATTATTCTCGTCAGACTAAAAACTAACGAAACGAAAAGAAAGAATATAATTAATAAGGTAAGGTGTGGACAACTTTGCTCCCTTTCGGCGAAGGAAATTAACCTAAGGTTAAGATAAATAAGGGTTTGATCCATATTTTTCTCCCGTTTAGGAATTATAGACCGAGAGGGCGATTTTCTTTCCTTATCTCCTCTTTTCTTTCCAGTCTTTTACGCGACACAGCCATTAAGAGAATCTATCTCAAAGAAAGGTCTAACTGTATGGAATAGTGGTATCGATTTTTATTTGATCTATTGTGAGTAAGATCGGCGAGTTAGGTGAAGGTACGGAAAGAGAGGGATTCGAACCCTCGGTAAACAAAAGCCTACATAGCAGTTCCAATACTACGCCTTAAACCACTCGGCCACCTCTCCTACGTAATGATTACGACCCAAAAACCGCGCGAATTGCGAGTCATTCATTTGAATTATTGGGGAGGTACGACTAATCAACTCTAACTATAAAAAACTATGATAAAGAGAACATTGGTTTCTTACGAAAGCTGTTCAAAACAATTCGATTCATGTTTGCAAAACCAATGTTCTTTTCTTTTTCGTATTAGATATTTTTACCCGATTAAATCAATAAATTCTAAATTAGAAGGAATCGACTGATTGGCCAATCTATAGTTTGTAGACTCGGATTAATGGATATCTTTAGATCATGATTCTAGTTAGACTACGATTCCATACCATAAGAATTCTCAAACTCCTTTCCAGCCCAGTTTTCGAGTTATCAACAACAAAGCCTTATCCCATAGATCTAATCAAAATTCATAAACCATATTTTATATTTGATTCTATAGTGTATACCCACTATGTACACAAGACAAATTCAAATAGGCGATTATTCTCTTCTCATCATAGAATGATTATGATTATTCGCTCCTTTTTTTCTTTGGATCATAATTCGCTCAAAACTTCTCGGGTTCTTCTAATCTGTAACTT